GGCTTAGTATTTCCGGCAATGGCAATGGCTTCTTTATTTCTTCATGTTCAAAAAAATAAGACTGTTTAGATCTGATGGGCCCAACTCTGATCCATTCTTTTTTTTTTTCAAAACTAAGACTTGTATCATAACGCAGATACCTATTTAGTGTAAGAAAAGAAGGTATAACATGCGGCGCTTCCGTCGAAAAGGGGCTCTTTGGCCTGTAGAAAGATGATATGGGGGTAAAGGAATTCTATCTATTTGAAAAAATCTCAGGATCGCCGGATGGTTGAACTGTAAAATCGGTACATCTATATGTATATTGATGGGATCATACGAAGGGTATGTTTTTTTTTTTATTTTAGATCTAACCAATTTGATAAATTACTCTTAAAGGTTCACATCAAACTAGTACTAGTTGATGAGAGTTACTTCGGAAACAAAAAGAGTAAAGTCTAGGGTATTCTCTCAATTCCAATAAAACGAAACCAGATCAAGTATGAGTTGTCGATCAGAACATATATGGATACAACCTATAACGGGGTCGCGAAAAACAAGTAATTTCTGCTGGGCCATTATCCTTTTTTTAGGTTCATTAGGATTCTTATTGGTTGGAACTTCCAGTTATCTTGGGAGAAACTTGATATCTTTATTTCCGTCTCAGCAAATCCTTTTTTTTCCACAAGGGATTGTGATGTCTTTCTATGGGATCGCGGGTCTCTTTATTAGCTCCTATTTGTGGTGCACAATTTCGTGGAATGTAGGGGGTGGTTATGATCGATTCGATAGAAAAGAAGGAATGGTGTGTATTTTTCGTTGGGGATTCCCTGGAAAAAATCGTCGCATCTTCCTCCGATTCCTTATAAAGGATATTCAGTCCGTCAGAATAGAAGTTAAAGAGGGTATTTATGCTCGCCGTGTCCTTTATATGGATATCAGAGGCCAGGGGGCCATTCCCTTGACTCGTACTGATGAGAATGTTACTCCACGGGAAATCGAACAAAAAGCTGCCGAATTGGCCTATTTCTTGCGTGTACCGATTGAAGTATTTTGAGAAATGAGCTGAGAGAGTGAATGCTTTCTCAGCAGGAAGGAAAAACTAAAGAATCCCCCTTTTCTATACCATAACTTAACTGAAGTTTCTTCATAACGCTCATTCTAGTCAAAGAAGACGTATACGTAACGTAACAACCACAAAACAAAACCATTTTTGTGGTCTTTTATGTGTATGGAAATCTACACAACTTAATTCAATAACAAAAAAAATTAAGTAACAAATCGAAAAAATGGATTCATCCTTTCTATTTTCTATCAAAGCAGTTCGAAATACATAAATTTTTTTATTCCGGACTCTGAGTAGTCAGTGAAAATTTTTAAAAATAGAAGATATTTTGATATAATGATAGAAAAGAATATTCATTACCTAAATAAAGCGGTTTTTTCAGGCAGTCATTGATTCGTCGAAAAGGGGGATACTTGCTTCGAATTTGACCAATTACTATATCTGGAAACAATATAATATTTTTTTGTTAACTCTTTGAATTCGAAGTGGATTCTTCATCTATTTCTGTATTCTTTCTACATTCAAAGACTAACTCCGAAATCACAAATAAAAAACAAAACAGTGAATAGATTCATAAGTTCGATACTTTGTAATAGAACTCATGCATGAGAGAAATATTGGATGGCGTAGAGTCAACTAATGAGGTCGGTTCATTAAAAATTCATAGACGAAATGAAAAAATGTCAAAAAAGAAAGCATTCAACCCTCTTTTATATCTTGCATCTATAGTATTTTTGCCCTGGTGGATTTCTCTCTCATTTAATAAAAGTCTGGAATCTTGGGTTACTTATTGGTGGAATACTAGGCAATCTGAAATTTTTTTGAATGATATTCAAGAAAAAAATATTCTAGAAAAATTCATAGAATTGGAGGAAATCTTTCTTTTGGAGGAAATGATCAAGGAATACTCGGAGACACATCTACAAAACCTTCGTATAGGAATCCACAAAGAAACGCTCCAATTAATCAAGATACACAATGAGGATCATATCCATACGATTTTGCACTTCTTGACAAATATAATCTGTTTCGTTATTCTAAGTGGTTATTCAATTTTGGGTAATAAAGAACTTGTTATTCTTAACTCTTGGGCTCAGGAATTCCTATATAACTTAAGTGACACAATAAAGGCTTTTTCGATTCTTTTATTAACAGATTTATGTATCGGATTCCATTCGCCCCATGGTTGGGAACTAATGATTGGCTTTGTCTACAAAGATTTTGGATTTGCTCATAATGATCAAATTATATCTGGTCTTGTTTCTACTTTTCCAGTCATTCTAGATACTCTATTTAAATTTTGGATTTTTCGTTATTTAAATCGTGTTTCTCCGTCACTTGTAGTGATTTATCATTCAATGAATGATTAAAAAAGGATCTACTGATATTAATCCAATTCAATTCTAACGTTTCTTACTTTGTAGTTGTACAGAAGCAAAGCATGTAAAATCATAC